CAAATTTATCAACTTTTCATAAAATGATGGAAACCAAATTGGATCTCTTCACAAGAGATCCAATTTCCTATGATGAATTGTCTAATTATTGGAGCTATACTAATGAAGAAAAAAGAAACAAATTGAGCAATGAATTTCTAAATAGGGCAAAAGTTATGGATAAGGAATTTATTTATCTAGATATATTCGAAAACCGAATTCGATTATCTAATGATGAAACTAAAACAAAATATTTAACTAAAATATATGATCCTTTCCTGAACGGACGCTTTCGTGGACAAATCCAAAATGATTTTTCAACCTCAATCCAATATGAAAAAACTTACAAAAAAAATCCCATTTTGATAAATAAAATTCATAGTATCCTTATTTCAAATAATACTTATAAAAAAAATAATAGTAATTATCCAGAATTAGAGAAAAAAATAAATATACTTGATAGAAAATCTTTAGTAACTACATTTTTTTTTTTTAATCGAATCAGTAAATTTTCAAAAAAATTAGTATCAAGCTTGAGTTTTGAAACACTTTCTTTATTTCCAGAACATGAACAAGTCCAAATTCATTATGAAGAAGAAAAAAAACAAATAATAAAAATATTATTTGATGCAATTAGAACTGATTTGAACGAAAAAACAATAGTAAATGGAAATAGAACAAAGTGTATTAGAATAAACGAAATCCGTAAAAAAGTTCCTCGATGGTCATACAAATTTATTGACGAATTGGAACAACTGGAGGGAAAAAATGAAGCAGAGAATTATCAAATTCGTTCTAGAAAAGCCAAACGTGTAGTCATTTTGACTAATAAATCGAAATTTTTTAAGAAGTACGATACTTATAATCCTACAGGAGATACTGATAATGCTGAAAAAAAAAAAAATGAATTGGCTTTAATACGTTATTCCCAACAATCGGATTTTCGGAGAGACATAATCAAAGGATCTATACGTGCTCAAAGACGTAAAACAGTTACTTGGAAATTTTTTCAAAAACGGGTGCATTCCCCCCTTTTTTTGGATAAAATTGAAAAACCTTTATTCTTTTCTTTTGATAGTTTCAAATCAATGAAAATCTTTTTTGTGTTAAAAACTTGGATGCGAAAAAAAGAAGAATTTGAAATTTCGACTTATACAGAGGAAAGGGCAAAAGAAAGTTCGAAAAAAGAGGAGGAAAAAAAAAAGGAAAATGAAGAAAGAAAACGTATAGAAATAGCAGAAGCCTGGGATAGCATTATATTTGCTCAAGTAATAAGAGGTGTTTTATTAATAACCCAATCCATTCTTAGAAAATATATTCTATTACCTTCATTGATAATAATTAAAAATATTGGTCGTATACTATTTTTTCAATTTCCCGAATGGTCGGAAGATTATAGGGATTGGAAGAGAGAAATGTATATTAAATGCACGTATAATGGCGTTCAATTATCCGAAAGAGAATTTCCAAAAAAATGGCTAACAGATGGTATTCAGATAAAGATATTATTTCCTTTTCGTCTCAAACCTTGGCATAAATCTAAGCTACGATCCAATGAAAAGAAAAAGGATCTAATGAAAAAAAAGAACTTTTGTTTTCTAACAGTTTGGGGGATGGAAGTCGACTTGCCCTTTTCTGGTTCTCCCCAAAAAAATAGATTTTCATCCTTTTTTGACCCGATTTTTAAAGAACTAAAAAAAAAAACGAAACAATTTCAATTTTTCACTTTTCGAGTTCTAAAAGTTTTAAGTGAAAAATTGAAATTGTTTCTAACTATCTTAATAGAAAAAGCAAAAAGGATTAGCAAAAGTATTATTGAAAGTATTCTTAAAAGTATTTTCAAAAGTATTCTAGGCCTAACGAAAATAAAACAATTTTTCAAATTTCTATTTATTAAATTCAAATTCAAAAAGATAGATGAATTGAACGAAAGCAAAAAAGATTCAACAATTTATAAGAATAATCCAATGATTTCTGAAACAACCATTTCAATTCAATTGATAAATTCAGTAAATTGTTCATTGAAAAAAAAAAAAATAAAGGATATTAATGCTAAAAAAAAAGCAGTTATAAAAAAAATTGAAAAAATTAAAAAAAGAGGGTTTGTAATTTCAGAGACAAATATTCATTCGAACAAAACAACTTATGATAGGAAAAGGGTAGAATTAGAAAAAAAAAAATGGCAGATATTACAAAGAAGAAGAAATGCTCGATTAACTCGTAAATCACATTCTTTTTTTAAATTTTTCATGAAAAGGATATACAGAGATATCTTTCTATATATAAGTTGTATTCCGAGGATCAATATACAACTTTTTCTTGAATTAACAAAAAAATTGTTAAATAAATCCATTTATGATAATGAAGCAAATGCCGAAAGAATTTATAAAACAAATCAAAGTATAATTCGCTTTATTTCAATTTTACACAAATATTTTCATACTAGAAATCCGAATTCACAAAATTCTTGTGACATCTCCTTTTTGTCACAAGCATATGTTTTTTTTAATTTATTACACACCCGAATTATTAACATAAACATATATAAGTTAAGATCTGTTTTTCAATATCATGGAATTTTTTTTTTTCTGAAAAATGAAATAAAGGATTCTTTTTTTGGAGCACAAGGAATATTTGATTCTAAATTAAAACATAAGAATCCTCTCAATTCTGTAAGAAATCAATGGACTAATTGGTTAAAGGATCATTATTATCAATATGACTTATCTAAAAGTAGATGGTCCAGATTAGTACCACAAAAATGGAGAAATAGAATAACTGAATGTCGTATAGCTCAAAATAAAGATTTAACCAAATGCGATTTATATGAAAAAAGCCGATTAATTCTTTACAAAGAACAACAAGTAGACGCATTAAAAAAAAAAATTAGAAAACAATATAAATACGATCTTTTATCCTATAATTTTATCAATTATGCAGATAAGAAAGACTCATATATTTATGGATATAAATCCCTATTTCACGTAAAAAAAAACCAAGTGATTTCTTGTAATTACAACACGTATAAAAAAGAATTATTTGATATCATAGATAATCTCTTTATCAAGAATTATATATCGAAAGATGTGATTCTAGATATGGAAAAAAATCTGGATAGAAAGTATTTTGATTGGATGGGAATCAATAGAGAAATACTAAATCGTTCCATATCGAATCCAGAATTTTGGTTCTTTTCAAAATTTGTGATATTTTATAACGCATATAGGGGTAACTCGCAGGTTATACCAATCAAATTACTTTTTTTATCTTCTAATGTAAATCAAAATGTTAGTGAAAATAAAAATAACATTACTAGAAAAAAAAAAAAAGAATCTCTTGAGTTGGAGTTAGAGACTCGAAATCGGGCAAAAGCAGAATACCCCGATGAAAGAAATCTTGAATTATCTATCTCAAACCAAGAAAAAGATATTGAAAATGATTATGTAGGATCAGATAGTGAAAAGAATAGGAAGGGTATAAAGAAAAAGAAAGACAAGAACAAGATGGAGGCAGAACTAAATTTCTTACTAAGAAATTTTTTGATTTTACATTTAAATTGGAATAATTTCTTAGGTCAAAGAATATTTAACAATGTCAAAGTATATTGTCTCCTTATTCGATTAAAAAATTTAAGAGAAATTACAATAGCCTCTATTCAAAGAGGAGAACTAGGTCTAGATATTATGATGATTCAAAATCAGAAGAATTTAATTCTTCTAGGCTTAAGGAAAAATAAAAATAACAAATTTATGAAAAAAGAAATATTTGTTATCGAACCAGTTCGCCTGTCTAGAAAAAACAATAAACAATTTTTTATGTATCAAACCATGGGTCTTTCATTAATTCAAAAGAATAAACGCAAAATTTATCACAAATACCCAGAAAAAATTCATGTTAATAAGAAAAATTTTGATAAATATATTACAAGAGATCAAAAAATGACACAAAAAAAAGAAAAAGATAATTATGATTTACTTGTTCCTGAAAACATTTTATCCGCTAGACGTCGTAGAGAATTGAGAATTCTAATTTGTTTAAATCCAAATAATATAAATAGTATGTATAGAAACACAATATTTTATAATCAAAATACAGTACATAATAGTTTTCCACTTTTGACTAAAAAAAGAAAATATTTTGAGAAAGATAAAAAAAAACTAATGAATTTCCAAATTTTTCTTTGGCCAAAATATCGATTAGAAGATTTAGCTTGTATAAATAGATATTGGTTTAATACCCATAATGGAAGCCGTTTCAGTATAGTAAGGATACAGATGTATCCGCGAGTGAAAATTCGTTAATCCAAATTTGTCTTCTATTTACCATATAAATATGGTAAATAGAAGACAAATTAATATATATCTATCTATATAGATAGATATAGATACATAACATAAATAAAGACACGCATTATGGTATGGCATTGATACTAATTCACTGATATATACCTTAGATAAAAAAAGAATCAACAAAATTCTGTTTTTTTAAGTATACTATTTTTTATGGTGAATCTATAAAAACAGTCTCCTTTATATCTATTTAAATTGCATTGATTCAATTTATTATTTATAAGAATTAATTCGATTGTAAAAAAATCAAGAATTCTTAAGTAAATTCAGATTTATATCAAAATTTCAAAATTAGTGTCATTACTATTACTGATCAATAAAAATATCTATAAAAAGTAAAAAGCGAAGGGAAAAACTTTCATTTTTTTATGGTAAAAAATTCATTTATACCTGTTATTTCACAAGAAAAAAAAGAAAAAAACCCAGGATCGGTTGAATTTCAAATATTTAAATTTACCACTAGAATACGAAGACTTACTTCACATTTTGAATTGCACCGAAAAGACTATTTATCTCAAAGAGGTTTACGTAAAATTTTGGGAAAACGACAAAGATTGCTGTCTTATTTGTTAAAGAAAGATAGAATACGGTATAAAAAATTAATAAATCAGTTTGATATTAGAGAGTCACAAATTCGTTAAATTGAAGAGTAATTCTCAATTATTCGATTTATTAGATCTTGAATTTTGATGAACTTTTTTTTTAAGCGATTCATAAAAGAATAAATCGAGGAAAAATCTATGAATATCTCAACTACAAGAAAGGACTTCATGATAGTCAATATGGGGCCTCACCACCCATCAATGCATGGTGTTCTTAGACTTCTTGTTACTCTAGACGGTGAGGATGTTATTGATTGTGAACCAATATTGGGTTATTTACACAGAGGAATGGAAAAAATAGCGGAAAACCGAACAATTATACAATATTTGCCTTATGTAACACGTTGGGACTATTTAGCTACTATGTTCACAGAAGCAATAACTGTAAATGGACCAGAACAGTTGGGAAATATTCAAGTACCCAAAAGAGCCAGTTATATTCGAGTAATAATGTTGGAGTTAAGTCGTATAGCTTCTCACCTACTATGGCTAGGACCTTTTATGGCAGATATTGGTGCACAAACTCCCTTCTTCTATATTTTCAGAGAAAGAGAATTAATATATGATCTATTTGAAGCTGCGACGGGTATGAGAATGATGCATAATTTTTTTCGTATCGGAGGGGTAGCGACTGATCTACCTTATGGTTGGGTAGATAAATGTTATGATTTCTGCGATTATTTTTTAACAAGAATTGTTGAATATCAAAAACTTATTACGCGAAATCCTATTTTTTTAGAACGGGTTGAGGGGGTAGGTGTAGTTGATATAAAGGAAGTAATAAATTGGGGTTTATCAGGACCCATGCTTCGGGCTTCCGGAATACAATGGGATCTCCGTAAAGTGGATAATTATGAATGTTACGAAGAATTTGATTGGGAAGTTCAATGGCAAAAAGAAGGAGATTCGTTAGCTCGTTATTTAGTTCGAATTGGTGAAATGATGGAATCCATAAAAATTATTCAACAGGCTTTGGAAGGAATTCCCGGCGGACCATATGAAAATTTAGAAATTCGCTGCTTTGATAGAGAAAAAGAGCCAGAATGGAATGAGTTTGAGTATCGATTTATTAGTAAAAAACCGTCTCCGACTTTTGAATTGCCAAAACAAGAACTTTATGTAAGAATTGAAGCCCCCAAGGGAGAATTGGGAATTTTTCTAATAGGGGATCAAAATGGTTTTCCTTGGAGATGGAAAATTCGTCCGCCAGGTTTTATCAATTTGCAAATTCTTCCTCAATTAGTTAAAAGAATGAAATTGGCCGATATTATGACAATACTAGGTAGCATAGATATTATTATGGGAGAAGTTGATCGTTGAAATGATAATTTATTTAACAGAAATACAAGATATCCATTTTTTTTTCAAATTGGAATATTTTAAAGAGATATATGGAATTATATGGGTATTTGCCCCTATTTTGATTCTTATATTGGGAATTACGATAAGTGTACTAGCAATTGTATGGTTAGAAAGGGAAATATCCGCAGGGATACAACAACGTATTGGACCTGAATACACAGGTCCTTTTGGAGTTCTTCAAGCTCTAGCAGACGGAACAAAATTACTTTTCAAAGAGAATCTTATTCCATCTAGAGGAGATATTCGTTTATTCAGTATAGGACCATCTATATCAGTCATATCCATTATAATAAGCTATTCAGTAATTCCTTTTGGCTATAACTTTGTTTTATCTGATCTGAATATTGGTGTTTTTTTATGGATTGCTATTTCGAGTATTGCTCCCATTGGACTTCTTATGTCAGGATATGGGTCAAATAATAAATATTCCTTTTTGGGTGGTCTACGAGCAGCTGCTCAATCGATTAGTTATGAAATACCATTAACTCTATGTGTGTTATCGATATCTCTACGTGCGATTCGTTGAGACAGAAATTTTTTGATACTATTTGCTATACCCCTCTCTTTATAGTACTTTGTAGTAAAGTCAGAAAATAAATGGAATATATATCTATTTAATTTCTTTTTTTTATTATTTTTCGGATTCGAATTGAAGAATTTAATCAGATAGTTATATGAGTGCAATAAAACAGCTTCTTTTGAATATAATTTATAGAATACTATATTACTTATAGTTAATAGAAAAAATGATGATTTTAAATTGCAGTAAAAATATTGAGTCTCATTTTCTATGTATAAGAATTAAGTGAAAAAAAAATGAATTAAATTATAGGTAGAAGTTATTGTTTTTCCCAAGGTTGGTTGATTAGTCATCCTGTCTTGAAGCGGGCGTAAAAGACCAACCCTTTTTAAATTTTAAATATGATTCATTTGTATGAATTAGCATACATATATTAACATAAATAACATAAATAAGGGATTAATAAAAAATCAATGGATGATTAGAAACACCAAAATACACAAAGGATTAGTAACGTATATTTTAAAAAATATCCAAAAGAACTTTTATATGTATAATAGAAAAAGAATACTAATTGGGGCTTTCCGTTGGTAGAAAAAATAAGGCAGTACTCCCCATAATTCCGATCCAGAGTATACTTCCATCCATCGATTAAATAAATAACTATCAGAAACGAAATAATCCTTTAATTTTTGGAAGTCCCCTTTTCTTTTACTTGCACAAAAAAGACTAGGATAAGAACGAAAAAAAAAGAGACCCCCCTTTTCTTTTTTGTCTTATATCCATATTTATATAGATAGAATTCATGTCATAATTTAAAAAATGAACATGTATAATTCTTTTTCGTAATCGAAAATGATGAGGGAGTTATTGATAATTTGAAAAGAGTATTTTATGGAAGAATTAAGTTATTACTCAACCAATTTAAATTTGAATTTTTTAAAGGATGAGATCAATTCAGAAGTACTTTTTGTATTTTTTATTTATTTAAAGAAATGTTAAAATGTATTTTATTTTTTCTTTATTAAATGTATTTATTTTAAAATTTCTTTATTTAGAACAGACAGAATTCAATAGGTCTAATTCGGAACCGTCCGATAAAATCGAATATTATCTATCTTAGAGATATATCAAGGGATAAATAATCGGACCGGTCCTTAAATTTTTTTAAGGCTTTAAGGGAGCCGTATGAGGTGAAAATCTCATGTACGGTTCTGTAATAGAGATGGTAACAGTAATGTTATCACCGACTAGGATTATCTAACAGTTTAAGTACAGTTGATATAGTTGATGCACAATCAAAATATGGTTTTTGGGGATGGAATTTGTGGCGTCAACCTATGGGTTTCATTGTTTTTCTAATCTCTTCCCTAGCAGAATGTGAAAGATTACCTTTTGATTTACCGGAAGCGGAAGAAGAACTAGTAGCGGGTTATCAAACCGAATACTCGGGTATCAAATTTGGTTTATTTTATGTTGCTTCCTATTTAAACCTATTCATTTCTTCCTTATTTGTAACAGTTCTTTACTTGGGTGGTTCAAATATCTCTATTCCATACATATTCGTTTCTGACTTTTTTGAAATAAATCAAACATATGGAGTTTTTGTAACGATAATTGGTATCTTTATTACACTAGCTAAAACTTATTTATTCTTATTCCTTTCTATCGCAACAAGATGGACTTTGCCTAGGCTAAGAATAGATCAATTATTAAATCTTGGGTGGAAATTTCTTTTACCCATTTCTCTCGGCAATCTATTATTAACAACTTCGTCTCAACTGTTTTCACTGTAAAAAAAAAGTGGACCTTATATATTCATAACTTGTGTCAAACAAGAGAAAGAAAAAAAATATTCAGAGATATTCATGATATGTTCCTTATGGTAACTGGATTCATAAATTATAGTCAACAAACAGTCCGAGCTGCAAGGTACATTGGTCAAGGTTTCACGATTACCCTATCTCACGCAAATCGGTTACCCGTAACTATTCAATATCCTTATGAAAAAATAATATCATCAGAACGTTTCCGCGGTCGAATACATTTTGAATTTGATAAATGCATTGCTTGTGAAGTATGTGTTCGTGTATGTCCCATCGATCTACCCGTTGTTGATTGGAAACTAGAAACTGATATTCGAAAGAAACAGTTGCTTAATTATAGTATTGATTTCGGAATCTGTATATTTTGTGGTAACTGTATTGAGTATTGTCCAACAAATTGTTTATCAATGACCGAAGAGTATGAACTTTCAACTTATGATCGCCACGAATTAAATTATAATCAAATTGCTTTGGGCCGTTTACCAGTGTCAGTAATTGATGATTATACAATTAGAACAATTCAAATAAAATTCAATTAATTATTTCTAAAATTCTTCTAAAAACGAAAATAATAGAATACTTATATAAAATATAAAAATAATAAAATACGGATATATATATATTCGTTTATTTGGAAATTACTCTTTCACATAAAGAAAAGAATTAAATGACATTGATCCTATAACAACTGTACCTATACCAACTCACACCTCTTCTGTTAGGAGTTGGTGGAATTCAATGCAGAGATAATTTTAGTATTTAATAAGTTTTTTTCCTGGTCATATCAATAAGGTCATGAAATTTCGATTTATTTATCTCTTATTTTACATAGAATGGATTTGCCCGAACCGCTACATGATTTTCTTTTAGTCTTTCTTGGATCGGGTCTTATATTAGGAAGTCTGGGAGTAGTATTATTTACGAATCCAATTTTTTCTGCTTTTTCATTGGGCCTAGTTCTTGTTTGTATATCTTTATTCTATATTTTATCAAACTCCCATTTTGTAGCTGCATCACAACTACTTATTTATGTGGGCGCTATAAATGTTTTAATAATATTTGCGGTGATGTTTATGAATGGTTCGGAATATTACCAAGATTTTAGTCTTTGGACCGTTGGGGATGGAATTACTTTGATGGTTTGTACAAGTATCTTTGTTTCATTAATAACTACTATTCTAGATACATCATGGCACGGGATTATTTGGACTACAAGACCCAATCAGATTATAGAGCAAGATTTGATAAGTACTAGTCAACAAATTGGAATTCATTTATCAACAGATTTTTTTCTTCCATTTGAACTAATTTCAATAATCCTTTTAGTTGCTTTGATAGGTGCAATTGTCGTGGCTCGCCAATAAGAAATTTTTAGAACTAATAATCTAAACCAAAATTCAATTTTTTTGTTAGATTTTATCACATTTATTTTTGTTGAATTCTATGTCAATGAAAACGAATATTTCTGTATAAAATCTTTTTTTTATTGCGAATACATTATTTTGTTGTAGACTTATTATATTAGTCAATAAAATTCGTTGAATTCTTCTTGTTCATATCGAAATGAATAAAAATTGATAAGGAGTTGGTCAATGATATTCGAGCATGCACTTGTTTTGAGTGCCTATTTATTTTCTATAGGTATATATGGGTTGATCACGAGCCGGAATATGGTTAGAGCCCTTATGTGTCTTGAACTTATACTGAATGCAGTTAATATAAATCTCGTAACCTTTTCTGATTTTTTTGATAGTCGACAATTAAAAGGAAATATTTTTTCAATTTTTGTTATAGCTATTGCAGCTGCTGAAGCAGCTATCGGACCGGCTATTGTTTCCTCAATTTATCGTAATAGAAAATCAACCCGTATCAATCAATCAAATTTGTTGAATAAATAATATTACCTATAAAAAATAAAAAAAGTAGAATTTATATTTAGTGTGTACTATTAATCAATTCAAATTAGCATATATAATATATAAATTAGAATCATGTTTGCAAAAACAAAGATAAGAAATCAAAGTATCTTGGTTCTATTCTCTTTTTATTAATTAATCTAGAAGTAGATTTTGATTAGCAAAATTCTTATAAATCATTGATTCATCTGGTATCTAATATATATATAAATTCGTTTACGAGTTTACTAGATTGAAAATGTTGAATTTTTTATGTTCAAGGATTAGGATCCAATGTCACATTCAGTAAAGATTTATGATACATGTATAGGATGTACTCAATGTGTCCGAGCCTGCCCAACGGATGTATTAGAAATGATACCTTGGGACGGATGTAAAGCTAAACAAATTGCTTCTGCCCCAAGAACAGAAGACTGTGTTGGTTGTAAGAGGTGTGAATCCGCCTGTCCGACGGATTTCTTAAGTGTTAGAGTTTATTTATGGCATGAAACAACTCGAAGCATGGGTCTAGCTTATTGATACGTTTCAAAAAGAACCGCACACAAGTACGTTTTTTTACTGGCAAAAACCCGCGCTCAAAATAAAAAAAAAGATTTCCTTTTTTATTTTGAGCGCGGGTTTTTCTAGTCTAAGTATATCTTATTTTTATCACGAATTATTTTCCTTGGTTAACAACAGTTGTAATTTTGCCAATAGTCGGGGGTTCCTTAATTTTCTTATTTCCCCATAAAGGAAATAAGGTAATTAAATGGTATACTATTTGTATATGTTTAATTGATCTCCTTATAACAGCCTATGTATTTTGTTATCATTTCAAACTGGATGATCCACTAATCCAATTGACAGAAAATTATAAATGGATCAATTTTTTTGACTTTTACTGGAGATTCGGAATAGATGGACTCTCTCTAGGACCCATTTTATTAACGGGATTTATCACTACGTTAGCTACGTTAGCGGCTCAGCCGGTTACTCGAGAATCCAAATTATTCTATTTCCTGATGTTAGCAATGTATAGTGGTCAAATAGGAACATTTTCTTCTCAAGACATTTTACTTTTTTTCATCATGTGGGAATTAGAATTAATTCCCGTTTATCTACTTTTATCTATGTGGGGTGGAAAAAAACGTTTGTATTCAGCTACCAAGTTTATTTTGTACACTGCGGGAAGTTCTGTTTTTCTATTACTCGGAATTCTGGGTATGAGTTTCTATAGCTCTAATGAACCAACATTAAATTTCGAATCATTAACTAATCAATCATATCCCGTGGCGCTGGAAATAATATTCTATATCGGGTTTCTTATTGCTTTTGCTGTCAAATCACCAATTATACCCTTACATACATGGTTACCAGACACCCACGGAGAGGCACATTATAGCACTTGTATGCTTTTAGCCGGAATATTATTAAAAATGGGAGCATATGGATTGGTTCGAATTAATATGGAATTATTATCTCGCGCTCATTCTATATTTTCTCCCTGGTTAATGCTATTAGGTTCAATTCAAATAATCTATGCAGCTTTAACATCTCTTGGTCAACGCAATTTAAAAAAAAGAATAGCTTATTCCTCAGTATCTCATATGGGTTTCTTAATTTTAGGAATTGGTTCGATAAGCGATACAGGTCTCAACGGGGCTATTTTACAAATAATATCTCACGGATTTATTGGCGCTGCGCTTTTTTTCTTGGCGGGAACTAGTTATGATAGACTACGTCTTCTTTATCTCGACGAAATGGGTGGAATGGCTATCCCAATGCCAAAAATATTCACGGTTTTCACTATCTTATCGATGGCTTCTCTTGCATTGCCAGGCATGAGCGGTTTTGTTGCAGAATTGATAGTCTTATTGGGAATAATTACCAGCCAAAAATATCTTTTAATCACAAAAATACTAATAACTTTTGTAACAGCAATTGGAATGATATTAACTCCTATTTATTTATTATCTATCTTACGTCAAATGTTCTATGGATACAAGCTTTTTAATACACCAAATTCTTATTTTTTTGATTCGGGGCCACGAGAATTATTTATTTCAATTTCTATCCTTATACCCGTAATAAGTATTGGCATTTATCCAGATTTTATTTTTTCATTTTCGGCTGACAAGGTTGAAGCTATTCTATCTAATTTTTTATAGATAGTTTTCACGAATAAATGAAAAAAAAAAAAAAAAATCCTATGAACAATACAAAAACCTATATTTCTTTTGTATTATATTAATTCCATTAAAATGAATTTGAATTTGAATTCTAATTGAATATATTTGGTGTTTTGAGAACCCCTTGAATCACTATTCAAGGGGTTCTCAATCATTTTATTCGAAGTTTTCTTTGTTATTTTATATATAATATATTATGTTTTCTATATTTGTATTTGTGAAGTTCTTTACTTATTTTAATTCAATTAGGTGTAAATGAACCATAACTATGTAGTCCTATTCCTAAAAGATTTATCCCTAAATAACATACCCAAATTATAAGAAAACCCATGGAGGCAACTATTGAAGAATTTATATCTTCTAATTTTTTATTTTTTCTAGTATGTAAATAAATAGCGAATATAGTCCAAGTAATAAAAGCCCAAGTTTCCTTTGGATCCCAATTCCAATATGATCCCCATGCCTCATTAGCCCATACTGCTCCTGAAATAATACCTATCGTTAAAAAGATAAAACCTAGACTAATAGTACGGTAACCCCAACGATCCAATTGTTGAAGAAATTGAGATCTATAATAATTTCTATAAGACAAAAAAGAAGTTTTTTGTAAAACATTATTTTTATCAGTCATATTCATGTATTTGATTTCAGCAAAAGAAAATGATTCATTTAAAAAATAGAAATTTTTGCTTTTACTAAGAATTTGTATGAGTTCTTGAAATGTAATGACTAAAATAGCCACTGATAATAATGATCCGCATAAAAGAGTTGCATAACCCAATATCATCATACTTACGTGCATCATTAACCAATGGGACTGTAAAGCAGGTACTAATATTAAGGATTCATGCATTTTGGTTAAAAGACCCGAAGTAGCAAAGCCTTGGGTAAAAATAACACTTGGTGTTATTATTGTATTTAAATAGTCGTTTTTAGGTTTTTTGAAGCAAGGAACCATATAAAAAATGGAAAAAGTCCATGAAAGAAATATTAATGATTCATATAAATCACTAAATGGTAAATGGCCTGAAAAAACCCAACGAGTAACTAACAATCCTGTTATACAAAAAAAAGTGATTATCATGCCTTTTTTGGACGAATCAGATAATCCTATGATTTCATTGACAAATAATAAGGTTATCAAATGAATTGAAATTAAAATAGATACGACCGAAAACGATATATGAGTTAATATATGTTCTAAACTTGAAAATACCATATATAATGAAAAAATCTAAATACTAGGAATAGAAATAAGAATGGAGTTCATTATAGGACCTATTTTTTAGAAGATAAGATGTCATGCCGCTACTCGGACTCGAACCGAGATGCTCTAGCACTGCTTCCTAAGAGCAGCGTGTCTACCAATTTCACCATAGCGGCTTACTCGAAATCATAATAACAAATTTTTAGTCGATTGTCGAGATTCAAAGAATCAATTAAAATCTAATATTTGTTTACTAAACATTAAATAAAAGAATTTTAAAGAATTCCCTTTTTTTCTATTAGAAATATATCTATATATCTATCTATATATAGATAGATATATAGATATAATGTAAATATTCTAAAGAAATATTATACTATATTAGATTATATATTAAATTTATATTCGTATTTCTTTTTGTATTTAAAAATATTCGTTGAATCTAGTTAATTGAAATTATTCTAACGTTTGTATTTGTTACAAAAAAAGCTTTTTGAATTCCCCGTAAAAATAGATTGCGCTAATGAAAAAGCTTTCAATGTTGTAAAATATCCCTTCTTTTTCCATAAAGTGTTCCGAATCCTTTTTTTTGATATAGAAGTGCGCTTTTTTGGAACTGCCATGTAATTAGTATCGTTTTTGATTGTTATAGAATTCGATGTGAAAGACATTTTTATGAAAATATATTTATCTTTAATTAACCATATATTTTATTTATTTTAATTCGCATTTTTTTAATATTTCAAGTAAAACATTGAATATTATAATACTTTTTCTAAAGTTTTCCAAACATCGATATTGTTTATTGTAATAAAAAATACTAAATTAGTTAAAAAAACGAAGTAATGTTTTTGAAAAAAAATATATATATATATATTGTATATTGTACAAAGATTCAGAATAATTAATAATAGATCATTCTATTTTAATTAATTCTATGTTTACTTTTTATTAACCGAACCCCTTCTTTACAAAAAAGATAAAAAAAACCGACGAATAAGAAACAAAATTCATTAGAATCAGAATTTTTTTGTTTATTGTATGGAATATACACATCAATATTCATGGATCATACCTTTTATTCCATTTCCAGTTCCTATGTTAATAGGAGTGGGACTTCTACTTTTTCCGACAGCAACCAAAAATCTTCGCCGTATGTGGGCTTTTCCTAGTATTTTATTGTTAACTATAGTTATGGTGTTTTCGCTTGATTTGTCTATTCATCAAATCAATAATAGTTCTTTTTATCAATATATCTGGTCTTGGACCATAAATAATGATCTTTCTTTAGAGTTTGGGTACTTGATCGATTCACTTACTTCTATTATGTCAATATTAATTACTACTGTTGGCATTCTGGTTCTTATTTATAGTGATAATTATATGTCTCATGATCAAGGATATTTGAGATTTTTTGCTTATCTGACTCTTTTTAATATTTCAATGTTGGGATTAGTTACAAGTTCCAATTTGATACAAATTTATGTTTTTTGGGAATTGGTTGGAATGTGTTCTTATTTATTAATAGGCTTTTGGTTCACACGTCCTATTGCAGCAAATGCTTGTCAAAAAGCATTTGTAACTAATCGTGTCGGGGATTTTGGTTTATTATTGGGAATTTTAGGTCTTTATTGGATAACGGGTAGTTTGGAATTTCGGGATTTGTTTCAAATAATAAATAACTTGATTTATAAAAATGAATTGAATATTTTTTTTGTTACTTTGTTTGCCCTCTTGCTATTTTGTGGCTCAGTCGCTAAATCCGCCCAATTTCCTCTTCATGTATGGCTACCAGATGCTATGGAAGGGCCTACTCCAATTTCCGCCCTTATACATGCTGCTACTATGGTAGCCGCGGGAATTTTTCTTGTAGCTCGACTTTTTCCTCTTTTCATAGTTCTACCGGCAATAATGAACGCAATAGCTTTTATAGGTATAATAACGGTAGTATTAGGAGCTACCTTAGCTATTGCTCAACAAGATATTAAGAAAAATTTGGCTTATTCCACAATGTCTCAATTGGGTTATATGATGTTAGCTCTCGGTATGGGATCTTATCGAGCCGCTTTATTTCATTTGATTACTCATGCTTATTCAAAAGCATTGTTGTTTTTAGGATCTGGATCCATTATTCATTCAATGGAAGCTCTTGTCGGATATTCTCCAGCTAAAAGTCAAAATATGGTTCTTATGGGCGGTTTAACAAAACATGTACCAATTACAAAAACTTCTTTTTTAGTGGGTACGCTTTCTCTTTGTGGTATTCCACCTTTTGCCTGTTTTTGGTCTAAGGATGAGATTCTTAATGATAGTTGGTTGTATTCACCCATTTTTGCAATAATAGCTTATTGTACAGCAGGATTGACTGCATTTTATATGTTTCGGATCTATTTACTTGTTTTTGAAGGATATTTAAACGTTCATTTTTTAAATTTCAATGGAAAAAAAAATAGTTCATTTTATTCAATATCTTTATGGGGGAAGAAAGAAGTAAAACAGAAATTAAAAGACAAAAATTTTTTCTTAGCTTTACTAAGAATGAAAAATAATGAAATGACGTCTTTTTTTATCCGGAAGATATATCCACATCGCATTAATCAAAATGTCAAAAACATAACCTGTCTTTTTTTTGATATTAACTATTTTGGCACTAAAAAAACTGCTTATTTATATCCCAATGAATCGGACAATACTATGCGATTTTCTATGCTTGTTTTAGTGCTCTTTACTTTATTCGTTGGGACCATAGGAATTTCTTTCAGCTACAAAGGAATAGATTTGGATATATTATCAAAATTGTTAATTCCGTTTATAGACCTTTTACATAAAAATTCACAATATTTTGTGGATTGGTATGAATTTTTGACCAACGCCACTTTTTCGGTGATTCTAACTTTTTTAGGAATATTTATAGCGTCTTTTTTTTACAAACCGGTTTATTCATATTTACAAAATTTGAATTTATTAAATTTATTTGAAAAAAGTGTTCTTAATAACAAAGTTGCTGATAATTTTCAAAATGTCATATATGATTGGTCATATAATCGTGGTTATATAGATCTTTTTTATGATATATCTTTAATTACGAGTGTAAGAAAATTAGTCAAATTCAATTATTTTTTTGATAAAAAAATAATTGATGGAATTCCGAATGGAATAGGTATTACAAGTTTTTTTATGGGAGAGATTATCAAATATGTAGGAGGCGGGCGAATTTCTTCGTATATTTTATTGTATATATTCTATATAGTAATCTTTATACTAATTTGGTATTTTTTATTTCCTAATATTGTTGCATCGAAACAAATAAATATTTATTAATCTTATTAATATTGAACTTGGTAAAAAAAAGGGGTTTAATAACTGAAAAATCAGATTCTGAAAGAAGATTCTTTGAATACTAAAATTACGTATTGAATTTGGATTCTTGTATCCATAATTCAAAAAGTTTTTGTGATTATTGCCGAAGAACTGAAATAAAAGATAGGGTAGAGCTATGACAGTTATTATATGGGGTCTACCCAATGCTAAATGCAAAGGCGCATAATAGATCGATATGAACATTATGAGC